GTTTTGTTAAACCCCCCATATAAACCATATTCTGACTTTTATTTGGAGAATATCCAACAAGAGTTTCCATTGAATGAATAACGGATCCGGATCCTAAAAATAATAATGCTTTTGAATAAGCATGAGTAATCAAATGAAATAAAGCACTTCGATACGACCCCATACCTAGAGCTAACATCATATAACCCAATTGAGACATTGTGGAATAGGCTAAACCTCTCTTAATGTCTTTTTGAGCAAGGGCAAAAGTAGCCCCGAATAATATTGTTATTACTCCTACCAAAGAGATGAAATTCATTATGTGAGGGATGACTATGAAAAGAGGAATAAGCCGAGCTACAAGAAAAATGCCCGCAGCTACCATAGTAGCAGCATGTATAAGAGCCGAAATAGGAGTAGGCCCCTCCATGGCATCCGGTAACCATACATGAAGGGGAAATTGTGCAGATTTAGCAACCGCACCGGAAAATAATAGAACGGCACAGAAAGTAACAAATAAAAAATTTACTTCATTATGATTATTAGAAATCAAGTTATTGAATATTTTGAATAAATCTCGAAATTCGAAACTCCCTGTTATCCAATAAAAACCTAAAATTCCTAATAATAAACCAAAATCCCCAACACGATTAGTTACAAATGCCTTTTGGCAAGCATTTGCAGCAACAGGCCGTGTGAACCAAAACCCTATTAATAGATATGAACACATTCCTACCAATTCCCAAAAAATATAAATTTGTATCAAATTAGAACTAGTAACTAATCCTAACATAGAAGTACTGAAAAAACTCATATAAGCAAAAAATCTCAAATATCCTTGATCATACGACATATAATTATCACTATAGATAAGAACCATAATTCCAATAGTAGTGATTAATATTGACATAATAGAAGTAAGCGGGTCGATCAAGTAACCGAATTCTAAAGAAAAATCATTATTAATGATCCAAGACCATACATATTGATAGATAGAACTGCCATTTATTTGCTGAATAAACAGATTGATCGAAAAAATCATGACTATACTTAACAAAAAAACACTTTGAAAAGCCCACATACGGCGAAGACTTTTTGTTGCCGACGGAAAAAGAAGAAGTCCCGCTCCTATTAACATAGGAACTGGAAGTGGAAGGAAAGGTATTATCCACGAATATTGATATGTCTGTTCCATAAAAAAGTTTTTTATTCTTAATTGATTGTTTCCGATTTACTGGATCCTACCCCCTTTCAATTTCAAAACAAAAGGGGTCAATAAAAAAATCAAGAGATGTACTAACTTAAAGATATTTTTCGAATTTTATATATTATCTGGGTCTTTCCAAATTAAATATTAAAATAAAGAAGTTACAATTGGGCAAATGATATGACCTACTTGCTCATAAAAAGCGAATTTAGTTATTAACTAAGATTTTTCTTAAAATAACGAAAATACAAAATTTCATTATTATTAAATCACTTTATATTCATAAAGTAATGATAAAAAATTACACTAAAAAGAAATCTGATATGAATCGATATGAATCATAGGATTAACAAAGGTACAATTTTTGTACAAATCTGGCTTTTTAGTCAGTTTGTTCCAAATCATTAACTAGTTTCAGTATGAAACTGATTGATTAGTTTACGTTTCAATAAAAAAACATTTATAGGAAACACTATAATATCTAACATTTTATATTTTCTATAAGATTTATTTTTATATTTATCAAAAAAGGGGGTAATTATCAAAAGGGGGTAAAATAAAATAAAATTTAATAAAAAAATAACGAAGATTTTTTTTAACAAAACGTGTATCTTTTAACAGATTCATTTATTTAATTACTAGTTTGATTCGAATTTTAAAATGGAATTTCGAAGCATTCTTTACTCAAATTTGACCAATTAATAGAAAAATTTAAAGTTTTCATTATGCTTTTCATTAGGCAATGGGTTCTTAAAGGGTTCTTAAATCCTTCGGTCTATTTTATGTAGAAAAAAAATTTAATTATATTTTTATAGTAAGATTTTGTATGATTTTCGCATATTTTTTTTCTATATATATATATTGTATGATTTTCGCATATTTTTTATCTATATATATATATGTTTTTTTGTTTTCTCTAGATAATATATATTATATTATCTAATTATTCTCTATAAAATAATAAAATAACTAGATAATGAATATATTCGTTTTGACCAATAGATGTCTTTCACATCCAACTATAACAACGAGTAACCTCTTAATTTTTAAATGGCAGTTCCAAAAAAACGTACTTCTATATCAAAAAAGCGTATTCGTAAAAATATTTGGAAAGGGAAGGGATATTGGGCAGCCTTAAAAGCGTTGTCATTAGGTAAATCTCTTTCTACCGGAAACTCAAAAAGTTTTTTTGTGCGACAAAAAAAGTCATAAAATAAAACATTGGAATAATCCGAATATAAAAATAGGCCCATTTCATTCTTAATAGGAAATCAACAAACCTATTGTTTGTTGCTAATCAATATGAACTATAAC